TATGTAACCACGATTATATGACCAATTATATACCTTATTTATTATTTTATCCCAAAAAGTTCTCTTTGGAACTTTTTTGGCAAGTGAATTAATTAAATCCAAATCTTTTAAAGATGAATAAACAGGATTATATAAAAGAGACGCTAAAAATATTCCAAAATAAGATATACTGACTGATAAAATTGCATTTCTAAAAAATTCATACCAATCCCCATGGTTATTGAAATTTTTATGTAAAAGGTTTGTAGCTGGATTTAACCATTTCGATAATATATCAAAATCCATTCTTTCTTGATTGAAAGGAATTCCTATGGCTCCAACAAAGAAAGTAAATAGGGCTAATACAAACAGAGGGAATAACATAGTATTGTCTGATTCCTGGGGATACAAAAAAGTGTTCTTGTTATCAAACTGATTAATAGTAATTAAGGGTCGTGTCATCTTTCTTACATTACCATCAAGTCGACATACCTTCTTCGAAAAAAAAGAAGGCTTTTCATTTTCATTATTATTCGTTGTTAATAGAGTTAATAAACGAATTTTTTTTTTTTTTGTTTTTGGACCTTCTTTACCCCATAGAGATATTGAATAGAACAAGCTACTTTTTTTTCCACTGTAATTTTTACAATGAACGTTTAAATACCCTTCAAAAGTAAGTAAATAGATCCGAAACATATAAAATGCGGTTAATCCTGCCGTTAAACAAGCTATTATTGCAAAAATAGGTGAATACAACCAACTATCATTAAGAATTTCATCTTTGGACCAAAAACAAGCAAGAGGCGGAATACCACAAAGAGAGAGTGTACCTAATAAAAAGGTATTTTTTGTAATTGGCACATGTTTTGTTAAACCCCCCATAAGAACCATATTCTGACTTTTATCTGGAGAATATCCAACAATAGCTTCCATTGAATGAATAATCGATCCGGATCCTAAAAACAATAATGCTTTGGAATAAGCATGAGTAATCAAATGAAATAAAGCAGCTCGATAAGACCCCATACCCAGGGCTAACATCGTATAACCCAATTGAGACATTGTGGAATAGGCCAAACTTCTCTTAATATCTTTTTGAGCAAGAGCTAAAGTGGCTCCTAATAATATTGTTATTATACCTATCAAAGATATTAGATTCATTATGTAAGGTATGACTATGAAAAGAGGAAAAAGGCGAGCTACAAGAAAAATTCCCGCTGCTACCATAGTAGCAGCATGTATAAGAGCTGAAATAGGAGTAGGCCCCTCCATTGCATCGGGTAACCATACATGAAGGGGAAATTGCGCCGATTTAGCAACCGCACCGACAAATAAGAATAAAACACACAAAGAAACAAATAAAAAATTTGTCCCATTATTATTATTATAAATCAAGTTATTAAATATTTCGAACAAATCCCGAAATTCGAAACTACCTGTGATCCAATAAAGACCCAAAATTCCTAATAATAAACCAAAATCCCCTACACGATTAGTTACAAACGCTTTTTGACAAGCATTTGCCGCAATAGGCCGTGTGAACCAAAAACCTATTAATAAATATGAGCACATTCCAACTAGTTCCCAAAAAATATAAATTTGTATCAAATTAGAACTAGTAACTAATCCCAACATGGAAGCATTGAAAAAACTCATATAAGCAAAAAATCTCAAATATCCTTGATCATGAGACATATAATTGTCACTATAAATAAGAACCATAATTCCAACCGTAGTGATTAATATTGACATAATAGAAGTAAGTGGATCAATCAAGTAGCCGAACTCTAAAGAAAAATCATTATTAATGGTCCAAGACCATACATATTGATATATGGAACTGCTATTTATTTGAGGAATAGACAGATTGACCGAAAAAGTCATAACTATACTTAACAATAAAACACTAGTAAAAGACCACATACGCCGAAGATTTTTTGTTGCTGTTGGAAAAAGGAGAAGTCCCACTCCTAGTAACATAGGAATTGGAAGTGGAAGGAAAGGTATGATCCATGCATATTGATATGTATGTTCCATAAAAAAATAAAACCCTTTTATTCTTATTTATTCTTAATTACTTGTTTCCGATTCACCGGTTATTCTCTCTTTTGAGATTGAAAGGAGTCAATAAAAAAAAATCAAGATATACAAGAACTTAAATATAATTTCCTAATTATTTAGAATTGTTATCAAATACTTCAAATATTCAGATCAAAAAGTTACAATTGGAAAAATGATATGACAAAATTAGTACTTACTTTAGTACTTATTATTGAAAGGTACATACTTAGTTATTAAATTAGTTATTAAATAAGATATTTATGAAGAGACATAAAATGCAAATTCTATATTACGAAAATTTATATCTATAGAGCAAGGATAAAGAATTATACCACAAATAGGACTCGATTATGATATGAATCATAGGATCTACTGCGGTCAAGTAATTTCACCCAAGAGACTAAGATAAGAACTAATTATTTTATTTAGTTTATTCGCAATCAGTAACTAATTCATTGTGCAACTGATTGATTCTCTTCTATTCCAATGAATAGATTATTTATGTTTATAGGAAAGATTAGGATATCCCGCACTTTACTTTATATAACATAGAATTCAAAAAAGGAATTACTAAAGTGGCTTTCTTTTATCAAGCTATGTAACCATTAACAGATTAGATTAGCTACAACAAATTATATTAATTACTAGTCTCATTCGAATTCTCAAATTTGAATTAGGTGTACTTTTTCTTTACAAAAATACACAGAAATCTAAATGGAAGCCCTTTGGGTTCTTTATTTTATAATTTATCAACTTCAACCAATTCTATTTCTATGGCACAACGGATACTATAGATTTGAATGAGTATATAGTATATTAAGGTACCAATCAGTACGAATTATTCTTTCGTCCGGATATTGTATGAAATAGGAATATACAATTTTTTTTTTTTGACAAAATCCCATATTGTTTTTCTTTTTTTGTTCTTAGTAAGGTAATACTTTTAATTTTCCATCTCTCTCTATATATATATTTATTTTTTTTAATAAAGATAGTATTATTTAGAGAATCAATAGATCGATAATGAATAATAACGCTTTGTTTTGAACAATAACTAGATGTCTTTGACATCCAACTATAACAATGAGTAGCCTCTTAGTTTTTGCATGGCAGTTCCAAAAAAACGTACTTCTATGTCAAAAAAGCGTATTCGTAAAAATTTTTGGAAAAGGAAGGGATGGTGGGCCGCGTTAAAGGCTTTTGCGTTAGCAAAATCTCTTTCTACCGGGAATTCAAAAAGTTTTTTTGTGCGCCAACTAAATAATCAAACGTTAGAATAAAACGTTAGACTAATCTGAATCGTCCTGACTCGAAAAAGTCTAATTTATAATTGAAAATGAATGATTTCCTTTCCTTAATTGGTTTGAACAGATCAATATGAAATGGAATTCGCTTCACTCGTATGATATGTCGAATAAGAATTCTTCTGTCTATTGAATTCAAAATCAAAATAGTACTTTTTTGTTTGAAAAAAAAATCAATAAAGACAAAATACAAGGTTTAACATTTCTTTTTATTTTAGTATGTTTTATCATTTTCGAGATGGGGATTCTTATTTTCCCCATCGACTCATTTGTCACAATAATATTTTTCTTTTACTTAAAAGATACTTTTATTTAGAAGAGAAAATAGAAGATCTTTAATAAAAATAAATCAATGGGTCGTTGAAACTCATTTATTAAGTTTCAAATTTGTTTTGTAACTTTCGGAATCATTATTTCTCTGAATCAATATATACTCCTGTCTTCAATCTAATCGATAAAAGACCTTTTTTCTTTCCTATTTAGGTGGATATTATGCACGAAGAATATATCAATATTTAGTGATCCAAAATAGATACGATGTTTGCACTCTAAGATTGACTAAGATAGAGTTTTATAACTCTATGTTCCTTATTCCCTTCCTTTAGAAATATAAAGAATTTTTTTTTTTTTTAAGTACGGTAAAATTCCGATAGAAATAAAACTTTTTTGTTATATGATATATCCAGTCCAATCTCTAATTGATTTGATAAATCCTAACACAAATTATCTACCCAACAAAAATCCTAACAATTAATACAATTTGTATACAAAGCTATACAAATATTTACATAAATTCTTTTGGATGTTGGTCTCAAATTGTGATACATAAAAATCCTATGTTTTTTTTTTTCAAAATCCATTTTTTTTAGATTCATGAAATCAGATAAATGAGAAATGAATCAGTAAAAAATTGAAATGAGAAAGGGACTTTTCTTTTGAGTTATATGCATGAATTGAGGGTAGAACTATCTAGTTACAACAGTTATATTCTAGGAAACCGAAACTGCGTGAAAACCCATTGTTAAGTTAAACAAAAAAAAAAACGGAGACAACATAAAATGAACGGTCAAATCCCTATTTAACCATTTAAACAAATTTTTATTCATCAATTTGAATGTTTCCTAAAAAATATTGCATTGAATTGATTAGTTCAATCTCGACGATTGAATAATAATAGGTTATTATGATTTCGAGAGAGCCGCTATGGTGAAATTGGTAGACACGCTGCTCTTAGGAAGCAGTGCTAGAGCATCTCGGTTCGAGTCCGAGTGGCGGCATCTTCTAAAAGAGATGCAATAATCCCTATAATAAACAATGAATTCAATTCCCGATTTCCATTTCGGGATCCTCTTTTTTTTTCTTTTGTAAAGACGAAGAAACAAATTCTATTTATGATATTTTCGACTTTAGAGCATATATTAACTCATATCTCCTTTTCGGTCGTTTCAATTGTAATTACAATTCATTTGATAACCTTATTAGTCGATGAAATCGTAGGACTTTATGATTCGCCAGAAAAGGGCATGGTAGCTACTTTTTTCTGTATAACAGGATTATTAGTCACTCGTTGGATTTATTTGGGACATTTCCCATTAAGTGATTTGTATGAATCATTAATTTTCCTTTCATGGAGTTTCTCCATTATTCATATAGTTC